TTAAAAATAAGCTAAATTAAGCTTTTGGGCTCATACCTCAAATATAAAGAAAATCCTTTTTTTTAAAAATAAAATGCCTGAATAAAGGATTATTCTGATAGAATAAATCATGTAGAACTCTACTTTTATTATATTTTATAGAATTAAACTATATCCTTTAGTATCAAAAACTATTGCGCATCTTACACTAAAATATATATATATAAATATAAGAATTTAAATTTCTTAAAAGAAAAATTTTCTTATTTTTTATCTTAATTTTTAATAACTCTAATAAAATATTTTTTATTTTTATTCTCCTATTTAGAACATTAATCTCTATTTCAGCTAATTCTTGATTTGGATGCTGAATTGGTCTAGAAATTAATTTATTAAGGTTTATCCCCCTAATCTCAAACCCTAATAATCTTTTATCTTCTGAAGCCTCCTTAAAATATTTTTTAACCCAATCTATTGCTTCAATTAATTTTTTATTTTTAATTTTATTAAAAATAACCCTAATAAAAAATTTTGAAATTAATAATTTTATTTCAATTATAATTAATTCTTCTTTGTTAATAAAAATAGGAAGTACCCCATTCCATTTTTGATTCCCCAACATTATTGAAGGATTATCATGATTAAATTGTTTTATTTTAATAACTTGACAAAAAATTTCCCCTATAATTCTTTTATCTTATTATTTTAATATTAATTTTTTAATTATTATTATAATTCTTAATACTATTATTGGAGCTTTTGGTGGATTTAATCAAACATCACTTCGTAAATTAATAACATTTTCATCTATTAATAATTTAGGTTGAATACTTTCATCTATTCTAATTAGAGAAAATTTATGAATATTCTATTTAATTTTTTATTCATTTTTAATTAGGATTATATGTTTTTTATTTAATATATTAAATATATTTTATATTAATCAACTTTTTATTGCTAATTTAAATCCATTAATTAAAATTTCTTTATTAATTAATTTTCTTTCTTTAGGTGGAATACCACCCTTTATTGGATTTTTCCCTAAATGAATTATAATTAATTTTTTAATTAATAATAATTTTTTTTTTTTAACATTTATTTTTATTATAATAAGATTAATCATATTATTTTTTTACATTCGAATTATTTATTCTTCTTTAATATTTAATTATCTTAAATTAAAATGATTTAAAATTAAAATTAATAATTTTATATTTTTAAAAATTAATTTTTTCTCCCTAATTTCTTTATTTGGTATAATTTCTAGAACCTTTTTTTTCCTTTAAGGTTTTAGGTTAAATTAAACTAATAATCTTCAAAATTATATATAAAGAAACTTCTTTAAGCCTTAGTAAATTTTTCTACCCCTTAAAATTTGCAATTTTAAATCATTCTTGAATATAAAGCCTAATAAAAAAGATAATTATCTTGTTAATAAATTTACAATCTATCGCCTATCTCAGCCATTTTATTGCGAAAATGACTTTATTCAACAAATCATAAAGATATTGGAACTTTATATTTTATTTTTGGTATTTGAGCAGGTATAGTAGGTACTTCTTTAAGTTTACTTATTCGAGCAGAATTAGGAAACCCGGGCTCATTAATTGGCGATGATCAAATTTATAACACTATTGTAACAGCTCATGCTTTTATTATAATTTTTTTTATAGTTATGCCAATTATAATTGGAGGATTTGGTAATTGATTAGTGCCTCTTATATTAGGAGCTCCTGATATAGCTTTCCCTCGAATAAATAATATAAGATTTTGACTTTTACCCCCCTCTTTAACTCTCCTAATTTCTAGAAGAATTGTAGAAAATGGCGCAGGCACTGGATGAACTGTATACCCCCCTTTATCATCCAATATTGCCCATAGAGGAAGATCTGTAGATTTAGCAATTTTTTCCTTACATTTAGCAGGAATTTCTTCAATTTTAGGAGCTATTAATTTTATTACTACAATTATTAATATACGAATCTATAATATATCATTCGACCAAATACCCCTATTTGTATGATCTGTAGGAATTACTGCACTTTTACTTTTATTATCTTTACCAGTATTAGCTGGAGCTATTACAATACTTTTAACAGATCGAAACTTAAATACATCTTTTTTTGACCCCTCAGGAGGGGGGGACCCCATCCTCTATCAACACTTATTTTGATTTTTTGGACACCCTGAAGTTTATATTTTAATTTTACCAGGATTTGGTATAATTTCTCATATTATCTCTCAAGAAAGAGGTAAAAAAGAAACGTTTGGGTGTTTAGGAATAATTTATGCTATAATAGCAATTGGATTATTAGGATTTGTTGTTTGAGCTCATCATATATTTACTGTAGGAATAGACATTGATACTCGAGCTTATTTTACTTCAGCTACAATAATTATTGCAGTCCCAACAGGTATTAAAATTTTTAGTTGATTAGCTACCCTTCATGGCACACAAATTAATTATACCCCTGCTATTCTCTGAAGACTAGGATTTGTTTTCCTTTTTACTGTAGGTGGAATAACAGGAGTTATCTTAGCTAATTCATCTATCGATGTAACTCTCCATGACACTTACTATGTTGTAGCCCATTTTCATTACGTCTTATCAATGGGGGCCGTATTCGCTATTATAGGAGGATTTATTCATTGATATTCCTTATTTACAGGATTAACTATAAATCCATATTTACTAAAAATTCAATTCTTTACTATATTTATTGGTGTAAATTTAACTTTTTTTCCTCAACATTTCTTAGGATTAGCTGGAATACCTCGTCGTTACTCAGATTATCCTGACTCTTATATTTCATGAAATTTAATTTCTTCTTTAGGATCCTATATTTCTTTATTAGCAGTAATATTCATATTAATTATTGTATGAGAATCAATAATTAATCAACGAATTATTTTATTTTCTTTAAATATATCTTCATCTATTGAATGATACCAAAAATTCCCTCCAGCTGAACATTCTTATAATGAACTCCCTATTTTAAGAAATTAAATTTCTAATATGGCAGATTATATGTAGTGGATTTAAACCCCATTTATAAAGGGCTATCCTTTTTTTAGAAATGGCAACATGATCTAATTTTAATTTACAAAATAGAGCTTCCCCTTTAATGGAACAAATTATTTTTTTTCATGATCATACCTTAATTATTTTAATTATAATTACTATTTTAGTTAGATATTTAATAATAAAATTATTTTTTAATAATTATATTAATCGATTTTTATTAGAAAACCAAATAATTGAATTAATTTGAACTATTTTACCAGCTATTACCTTAATTTTTATTGCTCTCCCCTCCCTCCGATTATTATATCTTTTAGAAGAACTAAATAACCCCTTAATTACTCTAAAATCAATTGGCCATCAATGATATTGAAGATATGAATATTCAGATTTCAATAATATTGAATTTGATTCTTATATAATTCCAATAAATAACTTACCAATTAATAATTTTCGCTTATTAGATGTTGATAATCGAATTATCTTACCAATAAATAATCAAATTCGAATTATAGTAACAGCAACTGATGTTATCCATTCATGAACTATTCCCTCTTTAGGTGTAAAAATTGATGCCAATCCTGGACGACTAAATCAAACTAACTTTTTCTTAAATCGTCCAGGAATTTTTTATGGACAATGTTCTGAAATTTGTGGAGCAAATCATAGTTTTATACCTATTGTAATTGAAAGAATTTATATTAAAAACTTTATTAACTGAATTAATAATTATTCCTCATTAGATGACTGAAAGCAAGTTCTGGTCTCTTAAACCACTTTATGGTAATCTAGCAATTACTTCTAATGATAGAAGAATTAGTTAATTAATAACATAAATATGTCAAATTTAAATTATTACATTATTTAAGTAATATTCTTTTATTCCACAAATAATACCTATTAATTGAATTTTATTTCTTATTTTTTTTATTATAATTTTTATTTTATTTAATATTATAAATTATTATATTTTTAATATCAAATTAAATAATTTTAAAATCTTTAAAAAATCTAATAAAAATTTTATCTGAAAATGATAACTAATTTATTTTCTATTTTTGATCCCTCTACTAATTTATTTAATTTATCTCTAAATTGATTAAGAACATTTATTGGCTTATTATTTATTCCTTATTCTTTTTGATTCATCCCTAATCGACATTTTATTTTTTGAAATTTTATTTTAAAAAATTTACACAATGAATTTAAAACCCTATTAGGTATTAACAGATTTAATGGATCAACTTTTATTTTTATTTCAATATTTTCTTTTATTTTTTTCTCTAATTTTTTAGGATTATTCCCCTATATTTTTACTAGAACTAGACATATTATCTTATCTTTATCCCTTTCCCTTCCTCTTTGATTAAGATTTATATTTTATGGATGAATTAATAATTCTCAACATATATTTGCTCATATAATTCCCCAAGGAACACCAAATATTTTAATACCTTTTATAGTACTTATTGAATCAATTAGGAATATTATTCGACCAGGTACTTTAGCAGTCCGTTTAACTGCTAATATAATTGCTGGCCATTTACTAATAACTTTATTAAGAAATACTGGTTCTAATTTTCCTTATTATCTTATTATTATTTTAATTAGTATTCAAATTCTTCTTTTAATTTTAGAATCAGCAGTTGCGGTTATTCAATCTTATGTAATTGCAATTCTTAGAACTCTTTATTCTAGAGAAGTAAACTAATGACAAATCATGCAAATCACCCCTATCATTTAGTTGATTATAGCCCATGACCTTTAACTGGAGCTATTGGAGTATTATCTATAGCTACAGGCTTAATAAAATGATTTCATAATTTTAATATTTGATTATTAATTTTAGGATATTTAATTACTCTATTAACAATATACTTATGATGACGAGATATTTGTCGTGAAGGAACTTTCCAAGGTAAACATACAATTATAGTCACTAAAGGATTACGTTGAGGTATAATTCTTTTTATTATCTCCGAAGTATTTTTTTTTATCTCTTTTTTTTGAGCTTTTTTTCATAGAAGCCTATCCCCTAATATTGAAATTGGTATTATATGACCTCCTATAAGTATTATCCCATTTAACCCCTTTCAAATCCCATTACTAAATACAATTATCTTAATTACCTCAGGAGTTACCGTTACATGAGCCCATCATGCCCTTATAGAAAATAATTACTCTCAAACTACTCAAGGTTTATTCTTTACAATTTTATTAGGAATTTATTTTACTATCCTTCAAGCTTATGAATATATAGAAGCATCTTTTACTATTGCAGATAGAATTTATGGATCAACCTTTTTTATAGCAACAGGATTTCATGGTCTTCATGTAATTATTGGAACAATTTTTTTATCAATTTGCTTTTTACGCCATATTAAAAATCATTTTTCTAAAACTCATCACTTTGGATTTGAAGCTGCAGCATGATATTGACATTTTGTTGATGTAGTATGACTTTTTCTTTATATTTCTATTTACTGATGGGGTAATTAAATATTTATATAATATATTTAGTATATTTGACTTCCAATCAAAAAGTTTAAAATTTTTAATATAAATAATTATTTTAATTTTTAAAATATCTTTTTTAATTATTATTATCTCTAATATTTTAATATTTATTTCTATTATTTTATCAAAAAAAACTTTTATAGATCGTGAAAAATCTGCCCCCTTTGAATGTGGATTTGACCCAAAATCCTTTGCCCGAATCCCATTCTCTCTCCATTTTTTTTTAATTACTGTAATCTTTCTTATTTTCGATGTAGAAATTGCTTTAATCTTTCCTATTATTACTTCTTTTAAATTAGTAAATTTTGTTATTTGAACTAAAATTAGCTTTTTTTTTCTCATTATTCTTTTATTAGGACTTTATCATGAATGAAACCAAAATATACTTAATTGAACTTATTAAATTTTAAGGATTTTAGTTTATCAAAACATTTGATTTGCAATCAAAAAATATTAATAATTTAATTTATCTTAAAAATAAGAAGCAATTTTGCACTTAATTTCGACTTAAAAGAATGGATTATTTATCCCTTATTTATATTAATTGAAACCAAAATAGAGGTATATTACTGTTAATAATATTAATGAATATAATTCCAATTAAAAATATAAAGAAATATAAATCAAATTAAGCTTCTAACTTAATTTTTAGTGGTTAAATTCCATTAATATTTCTTTTATATTTATATAGTTTATACTTAAAACATTACATTTTCATTGTAAAATAAAAATAATTTTTTTATAAATTATATATATATATATATATATATATTACTTAAAGATTAAATAATCTCCCTAATATCTTCAATATTATACTCTAATTTATAAGCTATTTAAATAAATTATAATTAATATTATTAAAATTATTCATAAAACAAATCTAAATAAATAAACCTTAAAATTATTTAATTGATAAATATTATAAAAAATTGAATAATTCTTAATAATATTATATATTCCTTGACCCCTATAATACTCTCTTCACCCTATATCAATAATTTTTAATAAATTTTGACCTAAATATAAAAAATAATATCTAACCCCATAAGTTGATAATCTAGGTAAAAATCACATTAAACATAAAAAATTTCTAATATTATAAGTTATAATAAATTTATTTACTGAATAAATATTTATTCCCCTTACTAAAAATCCTATTAATGCCCCAATTAATCTTACATAAATTACTAATATTTTTAAATTAAAAGGTAAATATACTATAAATGGATAAGAAAAAATTATTCATATTAAAAACCTACCCCTAATTACCCTCATAAATAATAATATAAATATTCTCCTCAATATCCCATAATCTTCTTCATATAAATTAAAAATACATATTAAATTATAATCCCCAATTATTAAATATATTAATAAACGAATTGTATAAAATATAGTTAAACCTGTTGATAAATAATATAATAAAAAAATAAATAAATTTAAATTTCTTAAACTAACTAACTCTAAAATTAAATCCTTAGAATAAAATCCAGCTAAAAAGGGAATTCCACATAAAGCTAAATTAGAAATATTTAAACATAATGAAGTCAAAGGTAAATAAAATCTAATTCCACCTATAAAACGGATATCCTGCATATCATTTATTATATGAATAATAATCCCAGCACATATAAATAATAATGCCTTAAATATAGCATGAGTTAATAAATGAAAAAATGCTAAATTAGGGAACCCCATTCTTAATACTCTCATTATCAAACCTAACTGACTTAAAGTAGATAAAGCAATAATTTTTTTTAAATCAAATTCATAATTAGCAGAAATTCCTGCTATAAATATAGTTAACCCAGCTAACAATAATAAAAACTTAATAAATAATATATTAATTAGTAATAAATTAAATCGAATTAATAAATAAACTCCAGCTGTTACTAAAGTAGAAGAATGAACTAAAGCTGAAACAGGAGTAGGAGCTGCTATTGCAGCTGGTAATCATGAACTAAATGGAATTTGAGCTCTTTTTGTTATAGCTGCTATAATAACTATTCTTCTTACTATTATTATTCTTAAATCATTTTTTATTAATTCTAAATAAAAAATATAATTTCAACTACCATAATTTATTATTCAAGCTACAACTATTAAAATACAAACATCCCCTAATCGATTTGATAAAACAGTTAATATCCCTGCATTAAAAGATTTTATATTTTGGTAAAAAATTACCAAACAATAAGAAACTAACCCCAATCCATCTCACCCCAAAAAAATTCTAATAATATTAGGACTAATAATTAATAAAATTATAGAAAAAACAAATAATAAAACTAAAATAATAAATCGATTTAAATTTATCTCTGAAACTATATACCCCTTCCTATAATAAATTACAACAGAAGAAATTAAAGATACAAATATTATAAATAATAAAGATATTCAATCTAATAAAATAGATATTACTACTATACTTGAATTTAAAGTTATAATTTCTCATTCCAAAAATAATACTTTATTATTTATAATAAAATATATTATAAATATAAAATTTACAAACCTAAAAAAAAATAAAAAAAAAAATCTAATAAAACAAATAGAAACTTTATTAATAATTTAAAATGATTAAAATTATCATATTTTTGATACCACAAATCAATATTTTATATTAAATTATTTAAATATATCTCTAAAATCAAATCATCCCATAATCAATCTTTAATGCCATTATATTCAAAGGCAACCAATGAAATATTAATAATATATATTCCCGAGATGTTCCTATATAAAAACTATATACCCCTATAAAATATTTTCCATGTTGAGTATATGAATATAAATATAATCTATAACCAGCACTAAAAAAAGAAATTAATATCAATATAAATATTGTTAACCAAGATCATCTTAATAATCTATTAATCAACCTAATTTCTCCTATTAAATTTATTGAGGGGGGGGCTGCTATATTTGAAGATAATAGTAAAAATCACCATAATGCTATAGAAGGTATAAAATTTATTATACCTTTATTAATATATAAACTTCGCCTATAAATTCGCTCATAATTAATATTAGCCAAACAAAATATTCCAGATGAACATAATCCATGACTAATTATTAAAATATAAGCTCCAATAAAACCTCAATTATTAACTGTTATAATACCCCCAATAACAATTCTTATATGTGCAACTGAAGAATAAGCAATTAATGATTTAATATCAACTTGACAAAAACACTTTAAACTAATATAAAATCCCCCTAATAATCTAATAATAATTCAAATAATATTTAATTTCAAATTAACTTCTTGTAAAAAAATCAATACACGTAAAAGACCATACCCCCCTAATTTCAATATAATTCCTGCTAAAATTATAGAACCAGAAACAGGAGCTTCTACATGAGCTTTTGGTAATCATAAATGAACAAAATATATAGGTATTTTTACTAAAAAAGCTATAATTATTGAAAAATATAATAAATATATCGTTATATTTATAAACTTTAAAAAATATATTATTATATAATTTATTCTCTTAAAAATAAAAAAAATTCCTATTAATAAAGGTAAAGAAACAAATAATGTATAAAACAATAAATATATACCGGCCTGAATTCGTTCTGGTTGATACCCTCAACCAATAATTAATAATAAAATAGGAATTAATCTCCCCTCAAAAAATATATAAAATATAAATAAATTTATTACTCTAAAAGTTAAATATAACATAATTAATAAAAAAATAATATTTATTAAAAAAAAACTTACATAAAAATTATTTTTATATAAACTCTCCCTAGCCATAATTATTAAAATTCTAATTCAAATTCTTAATATAATTAACCCAAAAGAAATAATATCATAAGAATATATATATCTAATATTAGAAAAATTTAAAATATTTAAAGATATATTTATAAACATAAATATTATAATAAATAATATTATCTGAACCACTCAAAATATATTTTTCATAAGACATAAAGGAATTATAAAAATTATTATTATTAAAAATTTTATCATTTTAATTTTAACCTATTATTTATTTTATTTCCTATTATTTATAATAATCTAAATCTTTGAAAATAATCATTGCCATGAGTTCGAATTATCGAAACTAAAATAGATAATCCTAATGCCCCCTCACAAACAGAAAAAACTAAAAAAACTATTAATATATATATATCATACTCTACAAATCTTAATATTATTAATAATAAAAAAAAAATTCTTAAAATAATAAACTCCAATCTTAATAAAATAATCAATAAATGTTTATGTTTAGAAACAAAAATTATATTTCCAATAAAAAATATAATAATAATAATTCTTATATTTTTAATTATCATTAAATGTTTTTATAGTTTAATCAAAAACACTGATCTTGTAAATCAGAAATAAGATTTTTCTTTAAAAACTTCAAAGAAAAAGAAACTTCTTTATCTATAATCTCCAAAATTATTATTTTATTAAACTATTCTTTGAAATTAAAATATTTTTAATATTATTAATTATAATTTTTTCCTTTATTATATTTTTTCTTAATCACCCTTTATCAATAGGATTAATAATTTTATTACAAACTTTATTAACTTGTCTTTTATCAGGAATATTAATTAATACATATTGATTTTCATATATTTTATTTTTAATTTTTTTAGGGGGATTATTAATTTTATTTATTTACGTTTCCAGTATTGCATCTAATGAAATATTTTCTAATTCCTTTAAACTAAAATCTATATGATTAATTAGCATATTTATTTGCTTATTTTCAGTTATAATTTTTATTTTTAATTTAAAATGATTAAACTTTTTTAACAACTTAGAAATAAATAACTTTTTTTCCTATTTTTTATTCTTTAATAACGAAAATAAAATTAACTTATCTAAATTATATAATAATCAAACATTTCTTCTTATAATAATATTAATCATTTATTTATTTATTACTTTAGTGGCTGTAGTTAAAATTACTAATATTTTTTATGGCCCTTTACGAATCTCAACTTTATAAATAAATAATACTTAAAATAATACTTAAAATAATTATTAACTAATGATAATAAATATTTTTAAACCTATACGTAAAACACACCCTATTTTTAAAATTATTAATAACTCACTAATTGACCTACCTTCCCCCTCTAATATTTCTTCATGATGAAATCTTGGATCTCTTCTTGCACTATGCTTAATAATTCAAATTATTACAGGCTTATTCCTTACAATATACTTTACTGCTAATATTGAATTAGCTTTTAATAGAATTGATTACATTTGTCGAAATGTAAACTATGGATGATTAATTCGAACTCTCCATGCTAATGGAGCTTCTTTTTTTTTTATTTGTATTTATTTCCATATTGGACGAGGAATTTACTATGAATCCTTTAATTTAAAATTTACTTGATTAATTGGAGTAATTATTCTATTCCTTCTTATAGCAACAGCTTTTATAGGCTATGTTCTACCCTGAGGACAAATATCTTTTTGAGGAGCAACTGTAATTACTAATTTACTTTCAGCAATTCCTTATTTAGGCACAATACTAGTTAATTGAATTTGAGGAGGATTTGCAGTAGATAATGCTACCCTAACTCGATTTTACACTTTTCATTTTCTCCTTCCATTTATTATTATCATAATAACAATAATTCATCTCTTATTTCTTCATCAAACAGGCTCTAATAATCCTTTAGGAATTAACAGAAATTTAGATAAAATCCCATTTCATCCCTTTTTTACCTATAAGGATCTAATTGGATTTATTATCCTTCTATTTTTACTATTAATATTAACCCTCATTAACCCCTATTTATTAGGAGATCCAGATAACTTTATCCCAGCTAATCCTCTTACCACACCAGTCCATATCCAACCAGAATGATATTTTTTATTTGCATATGCTATTTTACGATCAATTCCTAACAAATTAGGGGGAGTTATTGCTTTATTAATATCTATTATAATTCTCTTTATTTTACCTTTTACCTCTAATAAAAAAATTCAAGGAATCCAATTTTATTTCCCTAATCAAATCTTATTTTGAATTATAATTATTACAATTATCCTATTAACTTGAATTGGGGCTCGACCAGTAGAAGATCCCTATATTATTACTGGACAAATCCTAACAATAATTTATTTTTCCTATTTTATTATTAACCCCATCATAAATAAAATTTGAAATAATTTAATTTTTAATTAATTAATGAGCTTGTTATTAAGCATTTGTTTTGAAAACTTAAAAAAGAGTAATACTATTCTATTAATTTATACTAAATTTAATTTATACTTATAAAAAAATCTTTAATCTAATATAAAATATTAAAAAATTTAATGAAATAGGCAAATATCTTTTTCATGCTAAATACATTAACTTATCATAACGATAACGAGGTAAAGTACCTCGAATTCATAAAAATAAAAAAGAAATTAAAATCAATTTTATATAAAATATTATAGTTAAATTATACCCCCCTATAAAAAACAAAATAAATATTATTCTTATAAATAAAATTCTTGAATACTCAGCTAAAAAAATTAATGCAAATCCTCCACTACTATATTCAACATTAAACCCCGAAACTAATTCTCTTTCCCCCTCTGCAAAATCAAAAGGAGTTCGATTCGTTTCAGCTAATCTAGAAGATAGTCAACAAAATCTTAAAGGTAATATTATTAAAATAAATCAAACTACTTCCTGATATTCAAAAAATTTTAATATATTAAAATCCATAATTAAAATAATTCTAGATATTATAATTAAAGCTAAACTAACCTCATATGAAATAGTTTGAGCTACTCCCCGTAAACCCCCTAATAAAGCATAATTTGAATTAGAAGATCATCCAGCAATTATAACAGTATATACCCCTAATCTAGTACAACATAAAAAAAATAAAATCCCTAAATTGAACCTTACTATATTAAAATAATAAGGAATTAATATTCAAATAATTAAAGATAAAAAAAATCTTATAATTGGAGAAAAATAATAAGATATATAATTTGAATAATTAGGATAAGTTAACTCCTTAGTAAATAACTTAACAGCATCTGAAAATGATTGTAAAATTCCTAATATTCCTAATTTATTAGGCCCTTTTCGAATTTGAATATAACCTAAAACTTTACGTTCTAATAAAACTAAAAAAGCAACTCCAATTAATACCCCTAAAATAATAAATAATCCCCCTAAAAAAATTAAAAATAAATCATTTAAAAACATTTACTATTTATATAAATAAAATTTATATATTAATGAATTCTAAAATCATTACATTTTTCTGCCAAAATAGCCTAAACTATTTTACTCATATAATTTTAAATAAATAACTATTAATATTATTCTTAATTTTAAAATTATTTTAAATATTTAATCCTTTCGTACTAAAATATTTTATTTTTTTAAAGATAGAAACCAACCTGGCTTACACCGGTTTGAACTCAGATCATGTAAGATTTTAATGATCGAACAGATCAAAACTTTAAACTTTTGCACCTAAATTTTATCTTAATCCAACATCGAGGTCGCAAACTCTTTCTTTTATTTGTACTAAAAGAAAAAATTACGCTGTTATCCCTAAGGTAATTTTTTCTTTTAATCAAAAATTCTGGATCATTTTTCCACTTATTAATGTTAAACTATAAAAAAAGTTATTTCCATTTTTCTATCACCCCAATAAAATATAATAAATAATTTTTATTTTAATTTTAATAAAAAACTTAATTAAACATTATATAAAACTCTATAGGGTCTTCTCGTCTTTTAAATTTATTTAAACTTTTTAATTTAAAAATTAAATTCTACTCTTAATTAAGAGACAGTCTATATTTCATCCAATCCTTCATACAAGTCACCAATTAAGAGACTAATGATTATGCTACCTTTGTACAGTCAATATACTGCAGCCCTTTAATATTTATATTTATCAGTGGGCAGATTAGACTTTAAATTATCTACTCAAAAAGACATGTTTTTGATAAACAAGTGAATATATAAATTTGCCGAATTCCTTTTAATCAAATTTATTAAATTTAATTTTAATTACACCATTTTCATATACTAATTTTATCATTATATTTAAATTTTTAAAATTAAAAATTATTTTTTAATAAATAAATTAAACTTAATATTAAATTTTAAATAATTTTTAAAATTATTTATAATAAAATATATTTTATTTAACAATATAAATCCTAAAAATTTTAAAACCCTAAATAAATTATAATTATTTAATTTAAAGCTTATCCCCTAAATTATTAAAATTTAATATAATTAAAAATTTATTAAATTAATTTTTAATAAATTAAATTTTAAAATTAAATTTTTTTCTTAAAAAACTAGATATATTTAAAAACGATTAACATCTCACTTCCAACTAATTATTAAAAATATTTTTGAAACAATAACTTTTATAATTAATTTTCTCTTTTAAATTCGAAAAATCTTTAACTAAAAAAAATTTTTAATAAACTCTGATACACAAGATACATAAATTTAATATTACTTTTTTCCAAATTAAATTTCAAATTATTTCAATATTCTTTTACAATACTTATTTACTATAAAATTATTAATTTTTTTTATTAAAATACCTTAACCCCAAAATATTTCAAATAAAAATTCTTTTAATAATATATAAATTTATTAATTTTCCCCCTTCAAATTAATTATCTATTATAATATCTTTTCAATGTAAATGAAAAACTTTAACTCAAGCTCTAATTTGATCTTTCTAGAAACACTTTCCAGTATCTCTACTTTGTTACGACTTATTCCAATTTATTTATGAAAGCGACGGGCAATATGTACATATTTTAATTTTTAATCATCCTATTAAACTAAATAAAATTACATTTAAATCCACCTTCAATTAAATTTAACAATTCAATTTCCATTTAAATAAATCTATTGTAATCCATTCTAATCTTAATTATTATCTGCATCTTGATCTGATTTAATTTATTAATTAAATTTTAAAATATTTTTTTTATTTTTAAATATTTTTCTAACAACGATATACAAAATTAAAAATTAAGTAAATTTATTCGTGGACTATCAATTACTAAACAGATTCCTCTAAATAAACTAAAATACCGCCAAATTATTTAAGTTTCAATATAATTATTTACTATTTTAATATTTTTAATTTAATTTTATTATAATAGGGTATCTAATCCTAGTTTATAAATTAACCTATTAAATTCATATTTTTAATTAAATTTTTATTAAATTAAAATTTCACCTAATAATTTAAAATTTAAATTTTAACTTAATTATATTTATTAATTATTAAAAAAAATTTAATTTAATTTTTGTTTAACCGCAACTGCTGGCACAAAATTTGTTACTAATTTTAATATTACTAAATCTTAATTTCTTAAATTTTTAATATTAATTACTACTAATTTTTTATTTAATAAAATAATTATTTTTAAAATAATTTAAAATACACTAAAATTTATATGTAAAATAAATTTTTAATAAATTTTATAAATGATAATATTTTATTTATTAATAAAATTATTTGCATAGATTTTTTTTTTTTTTTTTTTACGTTAAATATTTAATATTAATATTAAATAATAAATAATTTCTTATTTCTTATTTCATAATATTAATATTAAAAACATAAGTAATGATAAATCAATGTATATTAATTTATTTAATTAAAAAATTTAAATAATAATTATTTAAATATAATAAAAATTAATTAATTATTAATTATATTAATATATTCAAATTAATTAATTATAAATTATATTAATATATATAATTTTTAATATATATACATATATACATATATATATATATATATATTAAATTATATATATATATATATTTAAATTTACACCTTATATCTTATTTTATACCATTGTTAATTTTTATTTTTTAAATAAATAA